GTAGAAAGAAAAAGAAAAGAATAAGTCAATTTTGGAATGTTTAGCTTTTGTACAAAATAACAAACTTTCTAATTGGATCAGTGGATCATTTTTTCAGTCATTCATTGAATGATAAATCACTACAAGTGACGGAGATACGCGATTTAAATAACGGAAAATCCAATATTTAAAAATAGTATCTAGAATGACTGGAAAAGTGGAAACAAGACCGGATATAATTTGATCATTATGAGCAAATCCAAAATCTTTATAGACAAAACCAATCATTAGTTCCCAACCATGGGTCGAATGGAATCCTATACATAAATCAGTTAATAAAAGAATAGAAAAAGCTTTTATTGTGTCGCTTAAGTTATATAGGAATTCTTGAACCCAAGAGTTAAGAATAATAAGTTCTTGATTACCTAGAATAGAATAACCACTTAAAATAACGAAACAGATTATATTTGTCGAGAAGTGCAAAATCGTATAGATACGATCTTCGTTGTGCGTCTTGATCAATTGGATCGTTTCGTTGTAGATTCCGATACGAAGGTTTTGTAGACGTGTTTCCGGGTATTCCTTTATCATTTCATCCAAGAGTAACAATTCCTCTAATTCTATGAATTCTTTTAGAATACTCTTTTCTTGAATGATATTCAAGAAAATTTCGGATTGCCTAATATTCGACCAATTAGTAACCCAAGATTCCATATTTTTCTTAAATGAGAAAGAGATCCACCAGGGCAAAAAGACTATAGATGTAAGATATAGAAGGGGAATGAATGCTTTCTTTTTTGCCATTTTTCGTCTTTAATGAACTCAGCTTCACCTCATTCGTCAACTCTATATGATAAGAATATTTCTATCAAGCATAAGTTCTATTACAAGTCATAGAGCCTATAAATCTATTCTCACGTTTTTTTTTTATTTGCAATTCGGGAGTTAGTTCTTGAATTTAGAAAGAATACACAAATAGAATAAGAAAGAGAAAGAATCTACTTCCAATTCGAATGAAGAAAAAAAAAAATATTGTTTCCAAAGATATCAATTGCTAAAATTCGAAGCAATTGCCCCTTTCGATGAATGCATGAAAGAGCACTTCAAATAATGAATATTAGTCGGATTTCGAAACGAAAGAACGCCCTTTCTATCAAAATATAAAATATCAAATATTTTGAAAAAAAAAAATTCTTGAATTTTTTCCATTTTTTTTTAAGAAAGCATTCATTTTTCAGTTAATTTTTTTTTTTCAAAATACTTCAATTGGTACACGCAAGAAATAGGCCAATTCCGCCGCTTTTTGTTCAATTTCTCGTGGAGTCAAATTCTCGTCAGTACGAGTCAAGGGAATGACCCCCTGTCCTCTGATTTCCATATAAAGGACACGACGAGTATAAATACCCTCTTTAACTTCTATTCTGATGGACTGAATGTCTTTCATAAGGAATCGGAGAAAGATACGACGATTTTTTCCCGGAAATCCCCAACGAAAAATACACACTATTCCCTCTTTTTTATCGAATCGATCATAACCACTACCTACATTCCACGAAATTGTACAACACAAATAGGAGCTAATAAAGAGACCAGCGATTCCATAGAAAGACATCACGATCCCTTGTGGAAAAAAAAGAATTTGCTGAGACGGAAATAGAGATAGCAAATTCCTACCAAGATAACTCGAAGTTCCAACCAATAAGAACCCTAATGAACCTAAAAAAAGGATAAAGGCCCAGCAGAAATTACTTGTTTTTCGAGACCCCGTTATAAGTTCTATCCATATACGTTCTGATCGCCAACTCATATTAGATCCAGTTGTATTTTATTGGAATTGGGAAAATAACCCAACCAAATTAATTTGACTTTACTTTTCCTTGTTTCCAAAGTAACTCTCATCAACTAGCACTATTCTGATGTAAACCTTTAGGAGTAATTCATCGAATTGCTTCTAGATCTAAAAAAAAAATATATGAGATTTGTCTCTACTGCCCGTATCTAAAAAATCTTGTTTTTTTGAACATGAAGAAATAAAGAAGTCATTGCAATTGCCGGAAATACTAGGCCCACTAAAGGCACAAAAATAGAGGGTAAGTTGCTGAGAATTGTCATAGAATGGGTACCTCGATTTAATATTTGTACCTGTTATTTTTGATTTTTTTATTGTTCTATTAATATTTTAATATTGAATATTTTTACCTGTTTAAAGTATAAATTAAAGTATAAAAATATTTTCTAATCACTAGAATTCATATATACTTATACTAAGGATATCTAAGTGAGATATATAAAATAATGAGTATATAATAATAATTAAGTAGAAAAATTAAAAAAAAAATTGATTAATCAAATTTTAAAAAGAATATAAAATCAAATTCTATATATTTAATTCTAATAAAATATATTATAGAAAAAAAAATTAATAATTTAAAGCTCTACTTGATTGAATTTTGAGTCAAAGGAAAGAAAGCATGGAGCTGAAATAACTCACTAAGAACGCCCTTTAAAGGATTACGCGGTACGATTGAATCAAATAAGCCCTTATGGAATAAATATTCAGACGCTTGTGAATCTTCAGGTATTGTCTTATTCAATGTTTGCTCAATTACTCTTTTACCCGCAAATGCAATGTAAGTATTGGGTTCGGCAATAATGATATCTCCTAACATACCAAAACTAGCTGTCACCCCACCAGTAGTAGGAGATGTAAGGATCGAGACATAGAATAACTTTTTATTTGCTTGATAATCATATAAAGCGGAAGATATTTTAGCCATTTGCATCAAGCTCAAACTTCCTTCTTGCATACGTGCTCCTCCAGAAGCACATACTAGAATCAGAGGTAAAAATTGATTGATAGCATATTCGATCAAACGGGTGATTTTCTCACCTACTACGGATCCCATACTACCCCCCATAAATTGAAAATCCATAACCCCAATTGCTACAGGAATACCATTTAGTTGACCTGTGCCTGTTTGAACAGCATCAGTTAATCCTGTCTTTCTTTGATAAGAATCAATACGATCTTTATAAGGTTCCTCTTGCGAATGAAATTCAATGGGATCCATAGAGACCATGTCTTCATCCATTGGATTCCAAGTACCTGGATCAATCGAAAGTTCGATTCTATCTGAACTGCTCATTTTCAAATGATATTCACAGTGTTCACAAATATTCATTTTTGCTTTCAAAATTTTCTTATAATTTAATCCATAACAATTTTCGCATTGAATCCACAAATGTTTGTATTTTTTAGTTTCATCTAGAGCATTAGAACTTTTTCTTATAGTTAAATCACTATTATTCGTACCATTCGTGCGAGTTATTATACTGGAACTCTCGCTTTCACTACTTTTTCCGCCTTTACCACAAATGTAACTATAAATGTAACTGTCATTGTATTTGTCACTATCACCTAAAATGTAACTATCAATACAGATTTGAGAACGAAGATAACTGTCAATGCAATTATTAATGTGTTTATTCCAACTATATTTAGTATCATACATGGAATGGTCGTAGTCGAGATCGTCACTCTTAGATACATTATTCAGATAGCTGGAATTCTTATAACTATAAAAATAACTTTCTAGTTCACTTAGAAAAGAATGATCATTATCAATCTTAAAAATTTTATTTTTAATATCAAAATAAATGGAATAACTGTCCCTATTATTATCCTTAACTAAAAAAGTGTCATCAGATAGGAAATTCCGAATGTTCCCAACGCCGACTAAATAATCAACATTACTGTAACTAGAATTGTCACTATCACTCCAACTCTGAATGTTTTTATCCATATCAGTTATAATCGGGTCTTCACTTACACTGGTATTTTCAATAGGACCAAAATTATCCATTGATTTACTTAGCCCATACCTGTATTCTAATTCCCTGTTAAACAACATCGAATTGAAGCACCATTTTTCCATAGAGCTTTCTTGCCTCTATTTACATGAAAATACAATAGATGAATAGTCATTCGATGAAAAATCTTTTGAATATTTCATTTCCTATCACAATAAGCATATAAATCCAATCACTAGGATTATTAACTAATAACGAGTGAGTGGGTATTAGATTCTTTTTCGTGAGAACCCAGAATATCGTTTCACTATATATGTCACTATATGTATATGTCACTATATGTGCTGGAATTCTTTTCTATTTCAATTCTATAATAATAGAATTGAAATAGAATTGAAAAAATATTAATAACTGATTAATTCTTTATTAAAATATAAATATATATATATTTAATTTATATATATATATATTTAATTTATTTAATTATATATAATTAAATAAATTAATTATATAATATATTAAATAATATATATTAAATAATATATATTATATATAAATATATTAAATATATATATATTTATATATATAATAATATATATATAATAATATTTATATAATTATAATAATATTTATATAATAATTTATTTAGTAATTTACCCCCTGTTGTGTCAAATTCACATCGAAAAACGAAATAGTTGTTCTCTCCTATGAATCTGAAGAACCTTTTTCATAAAATCTCGTCTACTTATTAATATTAATAAGTTTCTATTCCAACACGAAACGAAAAGAAAGGGCAATATACAGGATGGGTAACAAAAGTTGTGATATTTAGCTCGATCCATGATCCGAAACTACGGGATAGAAAAGAATACACCAATCTTAAAGATCCATAGGATTAATTGTGCATTCAACTCAACAATAGAAACGTTTAAGTTGTTTCGTCTTCTATTTTGTATTTAAGATCTTGTATATCTAGATAAATAGTTATCTATAAAAAATAAATAAATAAATTATAAAATTCGATTTATTTTATATAAATTTATTTTATATAATTATATAAATTATTATATAATATTATATAATAATATAGTATAAAATAAAATATATATATACAAAAATAAATACAAAAAATATATACAATAGTATCTTTGTATTGTATTCGGCTCAATCCTTTTAGTAAAAGATTGGGCCGAGTTTAATTGCAATTCAAT